ACATAAGCAGATTCCTAAATTTTGCCCCATATCATGGGATAAGTAAGCAGTTTTTTTTAGTTGTATCGACCCAGTCGCTCACTAATGGATCTTTACGGTGCTTTCTCTATCAATTTGGGAACTTTATCCATAGAGTAGTAGTATAGGCCATACTTTCTTCCTATTTTGATTCTCGTGAAGTGTCCTTCCTTCCTACAGCTGATAGGGCAAAATCGTTGTTTTGACGATCCCTATGTAGAAAGCCCTTTTTCTAGTATTTACTAGAAAATTTGATCCTTTCTTTTTTTCTTCTTTCTATAGTGGAGATAGTCGCACGTAATGACAGATCACGGCCATATTATTAAAAGCTTGCGGTAAGAAGGGGTTTCGTTCTAGTGCCCGAAAATAATATTCCAAAGCCTTTGTATGCTCTCCATTGCTTGTGTGTATAAGGCCTATATTATAGAGTATATAACTTCGATCATAGGGATCAATTTCTAGTCGCGTAGCTTCATAATAATTCTGCAAAGCTTCCGCATAATTTCCTTCGGATTGAGCCAACATCCGTTACGGTCGTTCATTCTATTCAAAAAATCTCCGTTCCAAAACCGTACATGAGGTTTTCATCTCATACGGCTCCTCCCTTCTGTACATAGTACTAAGCGAAATAATCTATAGAATAAAAATAGAATTAGTCCCATCTTATTATGAACCGAAAGGGGCTGGTATTTTTCCAAGAAATCTCTAGCCAACCTTCCCGCAAGAGGTTTTTCTTAACACCAATGAATTCTATTAATGCTAGAGGAAAACGATAGCTCCAAGAATTTCTTTGTTCTCAACGCCTCCTATTTAGAGGAATTAGCCACTTCAACGATCTTTGATGGTTATAGGGGTATCCAAAGTACAAACCTGATGGTTGTTTGTTATCCCAACCATTCTTCCCAGCCCTGACACCGATCAGGAAAGGGCTAATTTCTAACAAAGTTTTTCTCTTGTTGATTCCTATTTCTAGGTGTAGTGCTTTTCTCCCCTATGCTGCCTATTGGTACTAGTAGAGTAGGATTGGCCTGTAATACAGAACCTATCCTGTAGGTGTAACCTTTCGCTCAATACTCAAATCTACAATTGAAGCATCTGAGGCCGCATCAATCGAGGATACACGACAGAAGGAATTGTTAGTTCACCTCACCTTCCCCAAGCGTGGGTTTCCTTTACTAATTTTGTTCTCTCTATGCGAACCCCCTCTCTTTCTCGTAAGACTGAGGTGTAGGTAGGGCTAAAAAAAAAAAAAAAAAAAGAGTCAAATCGCACCATCTCTATAATAAGTAAATGCCCTTTTTTCCCCTGAGGTTGTCGGAATTATTCGCAATAAAATATTGGCTACAATTGAAGAGGTCTTATCAATGAAATTTCCATTTATACGGGATCTAGGCATAATTCCCAACCCATTCTATATAGAATTGTTTTCATTTCTTCACAAAATAACATAAAAACAAACACATTCGATTCTTATAAATCGATCGATCCATATGCTCTAAATGGATAAGAGAGGTATGGATTTTCCGCTCAGCTCAAATTGTCTCCTTTTCCTTCTGTTTGGACAAGAAGAGATATGAAATATTTGACTAAGATTGGATTTCATTCCACTTTTCTATTTCTCAACAATAACTTCTCTCATCAGCTATTTCGCGTTTTCAAAGTCATTAATTGTCTCATACCCTTTTTTAGATTTCGATTGTATGGCGTAGCGTACCTTATGCAAACAGAATTCTAGGGTTCCTCTATTTTATTATGGAATAAGAAGAATTCTTCCATTCTCTTTTTCTTTGGTTTGGGGAAAACCCAAACTAAAACTTTTCGAGGGAGCGGAATTCCTAGTAAAAAAATCCTGGATCCTTCCACTTAGATGAAAAGGCATTTTTCCAATAGAACCATGGAACCCCCGAGCCGTTGTGGTTGTACCTGTACTGCAGGAATAGGAAAACTCGCTATTCACTTAGTTTATTTTCCATAATAAGATTATGTAGGAGAGATGGCCGAGCGGTTCAAGGCGTAGCATTGGAACTGCTATGTAGACTTTTGTTTACCGAGGGTTCGAATCCCTCTCTTTCCGTTTCTCTTAATTGATCAACGTTAACGATCACAATGTATCAAATCAAATAACAATTTATTCCAGCAATAATACCTTTATTTAATAGAAATTTTTTATAGTAAATTACTGTGGTATGTAAAATACACATAGAGGAAAAAACAAAAAGGAAAAAGGATCCTAGGGTTAATCCATTTATGCTAGTTGAATGGGAAAATACGAATTAAGGGCCTTAGGTCGATTTAGTTCGGGGAAAGGGGAAGGGGAAGAAAATTCTATGAACTTTTCCTTTTTTCGTTAAGTTCAAGTCTGACGAGAGTAATATTCTACAACTAACAACTCATTTATTTTGAGACCGACCCACTTCCTATCTAGGATTTTTTTAACTAGTCCTTTATATTGCAATGTGTCAATCGTCAAATGCTTTGGCAATTTCCCCGGGTCGGATGAAGCAATAGAATTTTGAATCAGACGTTTTGATCTTTGGTTATCCTTCGTAGTAATAATATCTCGGGGTTTGCAACGAAAACTTGGTATATCGACTATACGACCATTAACTAAAATATGTCTATGGTTAACTAATTGCCGGGCCCCAGGAATGGTTGAAGCCATACCCAATCGAAAAAGTATATTATCCAAACGCATTTCAAGTAATTGTAGTAAAACCTGACCTGTTGACCTTTTTGCTTTTCCAGCGATATGTACATATCTAAGTAATTGTCGTTCTGTCAGACCATAATGAAAACGCAATTTCTGTTTTTCTTGAAGACGAATACGATATTGCTCTTTTTTCCCAGAATGGAATTTCTTTTTCAGATTACTTCCGGATTTAGGTGTTTTTCTAGTGAGTCCTGGTAAAGCTCCCAGACGGCGTATTTTTTTTAAACGAGGTCCTCGATAACGGGACATGAAGACTCCTTGTTTATTTTATTGAAATTTCATTTTACACAATTAATTTCATTGTATTTACATTACAGAATACATCAAAATTAAAACTGAATTAAACTAAAGGATAAACAGAGTAAAATCTACTAAAGTACCACAAAAAATGGAATTTCATCAACATCTGGATTTTTTGTATATATATTATTTATTTTATTGTTTTGTATCTAGCAAAATTGTAAGGTAGAACCACATAATAGATCCTGGATTCTCCATTTAATTCGGAGAAAAAGAGAGATTCTTGTTCATGGAACATCGATATAGAAAAAAGCCGACTATCGGATTTGAACCGATGACCCTCGCATTACAAATGCGATGCTCTAACCTCTGAGCTAAGTGGGCTTACATAACAGAAATAGTGTAACAAATAGAAATATGTATAGTATAGGAAATCCGTAAAATGTCAGATCTTAATTATTAATCTTAGCTATTAACTAGTTCGAAATTGGAAGTTCTACTTAGAAAAAAATACTAGAACTTCATAAAGATAAAGTTAACTTGATATGCTTAACTGGAGGATATCCTTAAATAGGAGAAATTTTTGAACTTTCTTTTTATTTCTCTAATTCGCAAATTGATTTTTCTAATAGAATAGAATCTATTCCAATTTCTATATTGAATTTGATTTCAGATATTTTCAATTTGATATGGCTCGGATGAGTAATCTAATACATAGAAAAGAATAATATATATGATGAAAGATATAATAAAGAGAAAATGCGAATTTCTTGGCATTTTCATTCGATCATTATAGATATTTTTTGAGATATTTTGTTTTTTTTGTTATTTCTTAATAATTTAATGATTAATATTTCACTAAGGAGAACATAGAATCATAGCAAATAAAATTGCTAATTCTGATTAGAAAAAAAAAGAATGAATATCAAGCGTTATAGTATGATTTTGAATACTCTAAAAAAGAAAGGCGGGGGGGGGTGGGGGAGAGAAAAACTTTGGGATATATTGATTCGGATTGAATTGCAAATACATCAACGATAGAATCAATTCAATTCTGAATTGCAATAAGCAGGGTCTGTCAAATAGAGACGAACTGCTAGACTACGTCGAGTAATGAATTCAACGATTCCAAAAAAAACTAAGAGATGGATGAAATTACACAAGGAATCCAGGTCTCAATCAAAGAAAAGGAAAATGGGGATATGGCGAAATCGGTAGACGCTACGGACTTGATTGTATTGAGCCTTGGTATGGAAACCTGCTAAGTGGTAACTTCCAAATTCAGAGAAACCCTGGAATTAAAAAAGGGCAATCCTGAGCCAAATCCGTGTTTTGAGAAAACAAGTGGTTCTCGAACTAGAATCCAAAGGAAAAGGATAGGTGCAGAGACTCAATGGAAGCTGTTCTAACGAATCGAGTTGATTACGTTGTGTTGGTAGTGGAACTTTCTCTAAATTTAGAGAAAGTAAGGGCTTTATACATCTAATACACACGTATAGATACTGACATAGCAAACGATTAATCACGGAACCCATATCATAATATAGGTTCTTTATTCTTTTTTAGAATGAAATTAGGAATGATTATGAAATAGAAAATTCAGAATTTTTTTAGAATTATTGTGAACCCATTCCAATCGAATATTGAGTAATCAAATCCTTCAATTCATAGTTTTCGAGATCTTTTAAAAAGTGGATTAATCGGACGAGGATAAAGAGAGAGTCCCATTCTACATGTCAATACTGACAACAATGAAATTTCTAGTAAAAGGAAAATCCGTCGACTTTATAAGTTGTGAGGGTTCAAGTCCCTCTATCCCCAAACCCTCTTTTATTCACTAACTATAGTATTTATCCTCTTTTTTTCTTTTTATCAATGGGTTTAAGATTCATTAGCTTTCTCATTCTACTCTTTCACAAAGGAGTGCGAAGAGAACTCAATGGATCTTATGCTGCTATTCATTGAATAGATTTCTTTTTTATTATAGTATCGGCAAGGAATCTCGATTATTAACTCTATTTTTAAGTATTAT